AATGGAATTCATAACTTTTTCACTCTTTTTTCCCTTTTCTTTTTATTGTCTGAATATTCAGGAGCTAAGACCATTCCAATGCTCCCTTTCGCCATGCATAAACTAAACCAACAATTAAGATAAGCACGAAAATTAAAGCTTCTATAAATACGGATACACCCAATACATCAAAACTCATTGCCCATGGATAAAGAAAAACCGTTTCAACATCAAAAACAACAAAAACTAGAGCAAACATATAATAACGGATTCTAAATTGTAACCAAGCGTCGCCCATCGGTTCTATACCCGATTCATAACTAGAAAGTTTCTCCGGCCCTTTCCTAATCGGGGCTAAAATCCCGGAAATAAAAAATGCCAAAATAGGAATAAGACTTGATATTATTAGAAATGCCCAAAAAATATCATATTCGTAAAGCAAAAACATAGACGCACTCCTATGAACGTGGAAAATATACCGGATTGGTCGATTCGAATTGAAGTTGTAAAGTCATCCATAACTGTTTAGTCAAAACAAGAATTCATTTTGAGCAAACCATCTAGTTTCCTTTGTTTATTGCGGGACATATCTCGTTTCAAGATTTATCGACTGACTTGACTGGGATCCTATTTCCAGTCTACTTAATTTTTTATTTTTTTTTTATTTCGATTTTCTTGAATTTCGTTAGTTAGTATAACTCTAACTATTCTACTTAGACAAACTCTATTGTTTTGATGTTTTGACCCAGGAGTCTTGCTAAAGAAAGCGACTTCGAAATAAATTCAATATAGAATTATTCTTTTTCGAACTTATTATTCTTTTGATTATTTGAAATTTTTTTTAGAAAAATTCTATTTATAGATTTCTATTTTTTTAGGAATAGAATCCGGAGGTCTTTTTTAGGTATTTTCAGCTCAGGATTTCGAATCTCTTAATGGTATATTTCGTTTATTCGAATTTCGGTGGGGTTTTCTCTTGATTGAATAGAGAAAAAGAAGACTAACCCCCTTTTTTGTTTTGTTGTACTTCGCCAGGTCTAGGTAAAGTATACGAAGAAAAAGCTTATTTTACATTGTTAACAATGTAAAAAGAGATTCGTTTTTCAACAAACTTGAGTTTGTGCACAAATACATCGGGTTATTCCCTAGATCTATGTGAATAACTCTTTGGAGTTTTTCGCCGGGCTCGTGTCATAATTTTGACTTCTAACATTAATTAAGATTAGGTATACCAAAGAAAAGGAGTATCACTAATTTAACCCCTTGATTGTGTACAGGAAAATTCATAGGGAATTTCCCTACGAAGATTAATGACGAAAGGTTGGTTTGTTTATCCAGATTGGAAAAGTATCGATTCGATACCCTGAAATGAGTTTTTCTTTCAGTTTTCTGTTCTGCTTTAAACGATTCCTGTGAGTGAGTTTCTAGAAAAATTTGGGTTTCGATGAACCAACCGTCCAGTTCCAAGCAACAAACAAGAATGAAGAAATGAAAATTATACAATTTTGTATTTCAAATTTTAGTTTTCTAAGGCTCTAGGGCTATACGGACTCGAACCGTAGACCTTCTCGGTAAAACAGATCAAACTTTTTATTATCAAAATGATCTGAACTGTTTCAAAGACCCAACATGCATTTTTTTTTGCATTGGGCTCTTTCATTAACTGATAGAAAGATCAGTTAATCCGCCATATTTTTTCTTGACAGAAAAATAAGATAAGGAGATGGCTCCATGTGCTCTGATTCATTATTTGGGATTCTGATCCAGGAGCACTACCAAAGTGTTTCAAAGGTGGGGTTATCTTGACGTAGGTTTGCCTCTGGCCTAGATCATTTTAAGTTAAATGAAGTCTCTATCGTTCGGCTTAAAAAATCAAATATGAAACTTCATACACCTTAAAGTTCATAGGACGAAAAGAGATTTTTTGAGGACCTTATACTCATTATGCCTAGCATTGAATGTACTGGTATTCACCTTATCAATATCTCAAATCAATGGTGGGGTCTGTTTGGTACCTAAACGGGGACCAAAATAGGACCAAACCATTTGTCAGGCTATTGTTCCCTTAAAGTTATGGAGTAAGACATCGATTTCTTAATAAGATCAATTTTTTTGATTGTATGATGGACTCCCCTGAAAAACATTGGCGCGCGTGTAAACGAGGTGCTCTACCAACTGAGCTATAGCCCTTAGTGCTTGTGATGCATATTTTATCATGTATATAATTTCTTGTCAAGATGAATATTCTATGATCCAATATGCTCAACTTTTGAGTAGTATTTCTTAGATTATTATTGCTTAGAACTAATATGATATTTATAATCCATCGGTGAGATGGGTTCCATTTGGTTCTCTTTGGGAGGATAAAGGGCCTACTTAACTCAGTGGTAGAGTATTGCTTTCATACGGCAGGAGTCATTGGTTCAAATCCAATAGTAGGTAGAACTTATTAGATACCGGAGTCAATGGTATCTAATAAGCTTTTTGCCCCCCTTTTTTTATTGTTATTGATTTTGTATTA